CCCACAGGAACTGTTTATGATATTTTAAAGAAAGCGGGGGTTTTTACAGAATTTAGTCTTAATCAAATGGAAGTCAATTAATGAATTTAAAAATTTTGAACTATTAAATAAAAAAGAGAGAAGATAAATAAAAAAGAGAGAAGAGGGTGTGGGTGATTCGTAGATAGTTTTGGATCCTTTTTTTCTACTATACTATTTCCCCTCCCCCTCTTTTACTCTATTCAATTCATCCTTTTTTATTATTGTTACCATTACCATAGAATGCGATGTTCTTTAACGATCAAAATCGCCTTTTTTGCTATATCTTTATTGGGATATGGGATATAAGTTTGCTATATCTTTATTGGGATATAAGATAGATAGAAAAAGATGAAGTGAATAAATGAAGGAGTTGGACCGGCGAGACCTATCCAATTTTTACATTACTGCCAATTGGATTGGCAGTTTTTCGTTGGAAATACATCAAATTAACAAAGAAATCGGGATTATTTGCCATTTTGTCCTTAATTTCTTCTTTGTTCTTTTTCGATTTAGAGATATTCTCTAGGGCTAAACCCAAGACAAAGATTTTATTCATTTCTATTTTTTTTTTCTAAGTATTCGATTTATTAGATTAATGTTGACAACAGTGTATCGAACAAATATAATTCGATCGTGTATAAACGCATCTCTTTATCTTCCCTAGGTTTGGTTTTTTACGTCAGTCAAAAGCAAATCAACTCAAAAGGGTGTGGGAATTCTACTAATTTCAAATCAAAAAGATGGGTTTATTAGATTGCTGGTGATACACGAGGTTGTTTTTGTGTGAGAGAAAGAAGAATTCTTTTTGTTATTTTTATTGCGATTGTATCTACACATAGTAAATTGGTTTTTTTTGGGGGGGGTTGCTAACTCAATGGTAGAGTACTCGGCTTTTAAGTGCGTCTAGCATCTTTTACACATTTGTATGAAGGAATGGATTCATTCATATCTTCGGTAGGGTTTGTAAGACCACGACTGATCCTGAACTGCAAGGAATGCATGGAAAAAGCAGCATGTCGTATCAATTGAAAATTCGGAGAATATTTCATTCTTAGTAAGCAAAAAATGAAATAAATTCAGAGTTGGGTCGAGTGAATAAATGGATAGAGTCCTAGGAACCCGATTCATTATAGGGAAAGAAAAAGCAACGAGCTTCTGTTCTTAATTTGAACGGTTCTCCGATCTAATTACACGTTAAAAATCTATTAGTGCCAGGATGGGGAAAGGTTTTTCCATGATTATTCATTTTTTTTTTTATGAGTCCTAACTATTAGCTATTGCCCGCTTTGGGTTAGACATAAATGTGTAAAAGAAGCAGCATATTGATAAAGATAGTTTTTCCAAAATCAAAAGAGCGATTGGGGTGAAAAATAAAGGATTCCTAACCCATCTTAGTCTCTTATAACGAATCTAAACTAATTAGATTGAAAAAGAAAGAGAGGATAGAGAGTCCGTTGATGAGTCTATTTGTTTCCGAGGTATTTATTATTGTATTACTAGAATACCTTGCTTTGACCGTATCGCACTATGTATCATTTCATAACCAACAAATTCCTAACTTGGATTCAAATCGAATTTCAAATGGAGGAATTCCCGGGATATTTCGAACTAGATAGATCTCGACAACACGACTTCCTATACCCCCTAATTTTTCGGGAGTCTATTTATGCACTTGCTCATGATCATGGTTTAAATAGAAATAGATCTACTTTGTTCGAAAATGAAGTTGATTATGACAAAAAATATAGTTTAATAATTGTGAAACGTTTAATTACTCGAATGTATCAACGGAATCATTTGATTATTTCGGCTAATGGTTCTGTTCAAAATCCATTTTGGGGCCACAATCAGAATTTGTATTCGAAAATTCTATCAGAAGGGTTTGCAGTCATTGTGGAAATTCCATTTTCGCTACGAGTTTTATCTTCCTTTGAAAGGAAAGAGAAAGATATAGCAAAATCTCCTACTTTACGATCAATTCATTCAATATTTCCTTTTTTAGAGGACCAATTTTCACATTTAGATTATTTGTCACATGTACTAATACCCTATCCCATCCATTTGGAAATCGCGGTTCAAACCCTTCGCTACTGGGTGAAGGATGCCTCTTCTTTGCATTTATTACGTATCTTTCTACACGAGTATTGGAATAGTTTTAGTACTCCAAAAAAGCATATTACCCTTTTTTTAAAAGGGAATTCAAGATTCTTCTTGTTCCTCTATAATTCTTATGTATGTGAATACGAATCTATCTTCCTTTTTATCCGCAATCAATCTTCGCATTTCCAGTCAACATCTTCTGGAGTCTTTTTTGAGCGAATCCTTTTCTATGTAAAAATAGACCATCTTGTTGAAGTTTTTGTTGGGACTGATTTTCTGGACATCCGATCCTTCTTCAAGGATCCGAATATGCATTATGTTAGATATCAAGGAAAATCTATTCTAGCTTCAAAGGATACACCTCTTTTGATGAATAAAT